AACCTCGTCTAGATAATCCTTGTAATAATCCTTTTCTAGATAAAGCTGGTCTAGAGAATCCTTGAAATAAACCTTGTCTAGAAAACTCTTGTCTAGATAATCCTTGTGATAATCCTTGTCTACATAAGTATTGTCTAGATAATTGTGTAGATAAGTATTGTCTCGATAAAGCTTGTCTAGAAACTTCTTGTCTAGTATACAATCCTTGAAATAAGTCTTGAAAACAATCTCCTCTGGTATATCAAATAAGTCGATCTCTTGGCTCTTATTTACTTGTAATGGCAATTTAGAAATAGAGGAGTCCTTCTTAGTTTCAGAAGAAATGTATTTATATGCTAAAAGATCATATTTATAGTTTTTCTGAAACTTAGTTTTTTGATTTCTTACTAATGAATATACTTCAGAATCATCTTGTTTTTTGGAATGAAGTAATGGGTCTTTTTCATATGAATCTCCTTTATTTAAATCGTTATTTTGAGGCGTATGGCGTCGGTTGACTTTATTTCGCCAGGTTTGTGCGCCTACTCGCTCCCAATGAACCTTAGATAAATTGTATTGAGACTGACCTCTTAACCAGTTTTTCCATGGATTCGTTCCAAAATTTCGAAGTTTCTTATGCTTTAATTCGGAATGAAATATTCCCTGTCTTTCAAAAGAATCCTTTATTGCAGTCTTAAGAAAAAAAGACGTTCCGCGATATTGAAGAACAGATCTTAACTTATCACTAACTAGGGTTTGTGATAATTTGTAAAATACATATGCTTGTGACAGGGAAGATAAATTTGGCAAGGAAGCAAATTTCGGAACAATCTGTGACTTCCGCTTATTTATATTTTTTATAGTCGAACTCAAGGTAATTCTTTTTTGATTTGTTTCAGTATTGGAAATGTCTTTCTCAAAAAATTTTTTTGTTAAATTGATTCTAGGAATCTTAATGATACATAGAAAGATATCTAGGTATATTTTGTATATTTTTTCAATGAAAATTTTTTGAAAATAATTCCATTTACTTATTAATCGAACATTTCTTCTTTTTACAATTTTCCAAATATTTTTTGGTGATTCGACATTATTATTTTGCTTTTTGTTGTTAGGACTATTATTTAGTCCTGGAGTTACTTTTTTTTTTTCTTTTGTAATTCTTTCTATTTGATTTTTTATTGTGCTTGTTCTATTAATCAGATTTTGTATTTTTTCTTCTGAATTTGTAGAAGCTGTAGATCGAATTTGACTAAATGATTCATGAATTATCTCATTGCTGATTATAGAATCTTTTTCTTTTTGAGTTTCACTCGATTCATCTACTCCTATCCCTTTCAATCTTGTATTTTTTTTTATTATTTTCAAAATTGTGCTTTTTAGAACTAGAACCCTTTCTTTAAGCCGTTTTATGCTTTCTTTAAGCCGTTTTATGCTTTCTTTTGGGTTTCCTAGAACTCTAACAAAATTTGGCTTTATTTTTTGGTTGAAAACGCTTCTTATAAGTCGAAAGGCGCTCCCTTCCAATTTTTCTGCTGCTAATCTTTGACTTTTTTTGCCTAGTTCGTTAAAAATGGGCCCCCAAAAAATGGAAAAGGAACGGTTGGGTCGGGCACCACCCCAAGGATAGTCAGCTAGTCCCCAGAAAGACCTTATAAAAGCATAATCGTTGGTTATCCTTTGTCTATCATCCGCTGTGTGCCAAGGTTTCAACTCTAAAGGCCATAAAACTTTGACCTGAAGACCGTATTCCCACCACTCCTCCGGAAAGTTGCTGATGGATATGACGCCTATAGCAAAACCGTCATCGTTGCATAAAAGATGAGTCTCGTTTTCCCAGTCCTTTCTATCCTCAGCCCACTCGGGCTGCTGCAAAAATAAGATACGACCAATATTTTTAGCTATTATCGCTAAAGGCAATGCAATATATCTTCTAAAATAGGAGTTAAAAATTAATACGATACCTCTTACTCCTAGCCCATAATAAAGCTCATTCCATGCATCTATTCCATCCATCCGGAACAGCTCTTCTTCGGGGTCTAGTTCGATTTTCTCTTTTTTGATTCTTTTCGATTTTTTCCGTTCTTTCAATGCTTTGCTTTTTTTTTCGTCTATCTTCCTTTTTGTCTTCCTTTTTGTCTTCCCTTTTGTCTTCCTTTTTGTTTTTGTCTGTTCTTTCTTAGGTCCCTTAAGAGTAAAAAGGTCCCCTTTTTTGATTCCAAACCTATGCAGCAAATTTTGCATTTTCAAAACAAGGGGTTTCACTACCCTAAAAGAACTAGACAGTGTACTTTTTAAGAAGCCCAAAAAAAGAGGGGAATGCGGAAACATTTCAATCTGTCTTACAACAACTCCGTTTTTACGCCTTAGGACGCTCGCAACACCTTTGATGTCATCCTGATGCCAAAATTGGTCGCGCACCGCTCTCAAGGAGGTCCTCCACACGTCCTTATTCTCGGTTTTCCACTCGATATTGGTGATGAGGCTGCCAACGTGAACATGAGCAAGGCTTTTCTCAAAGTCAATACTATAAGGGTCTCCCCCACTCTTGATCAAATCCTTCTTAACCTTCTCATTAATCTCTTTAGCAATCTCCGGATCAATCTTATTACTATCTTTAGAAAGATTTTTGATAAGTAAATTTTGAGTATCCTGATTCAAAATAATTTCATATTTGTATTGTGCTGATATAATATCAAAGCACTCATTATCTCCCCGCTTGGTCACAAAGGGTTCGCCCAGGTCGTATGCGACCTCGCGGAGTAATACGTATGACCAGCGAGGGACGCGTTGACCGATGTGCGCTCGTCCCACACTTTCTCCCACTTTATAAGTCCTTAGTTGCTTTAGCTTTTTTAGTTTTCGCTGGTTCCAATCAATGCCTCCCCCCCCTTTTTCCCAAGGCTTAGAAAAAAATTTTGCCAAAGGATTATAATATAATTTTCCTTCTGCTCTTAGTTTTAGTGTTTTACTTTTTAGTATCGCGAACATTCTCTCTTCAAATTTTGGGGACTCGAAAATGAAACCTGGCAAAAGGGTCTCATGAATTTGATTTAGAGCAAGGATTTGCTTAAGTTGAGATTCTGTAGGTTCATCGTCGATTCTTTCACGAGATTTTGTAGTTCCATTTTTTTTTCTTCGACGAGATTGCATTGCATTCTTTTTTCTTCGACGAGATTGCATTGCATTCTTTTTTCTTCCACTAGATTTACGAGATTTAATTACATTGTAGACTTTTTCACGAAATTCACCCAATTGAAGAAGTGCCCTTTCTTCGCTTAGACGTGCTTCTTCGCGTCGACGTGCTTCTTCGCGTAGACGTGCTTCTTCGCGTAGACGTGCCTCTTCTTCCCTTTTCTCCTGTTCTTTGCTTTTCGGTGCCTTTTCTTCGCTTTTCTCCTTTTCTTCGCTTTTCTCCTTTTCTTCGCTTTTCTCCTTTTCTTCGCTTTTCTCCTTTTCTTCGGGATCCTCGATTACTTTTCTAAACTTTTTGATTCTTCCACGAGAGGGCCCATTCAACAAAGGATCATACCTTTTTGGTAGGCAGAGGCAGGTTTCGTTCATTTTCTCAATACAAACCCGAGTCCTTTTGTCGAGTATATCTAGAAAAAGAAATCCCGTGTCTAGAGCCTCAATTCTCTTTATAAACTCGTTATTTAAGTTGTTTTGTCTTTGTTTGTTCTTATAAAGCCAATCTTTGTCTAGTTTATCAAAGGAGAGTCTTTCTACTGTGGACGAAGATATCATCCCTTTCGTCAGTTCCTTAAAACTAGAAAAACTTGGAGGATCTGTAAAAGATATTCTTTTTTTTCCATCACTTCGGCATGTATCAAAAAAATATTGTGAAGCTTCCTTTCTTACAGCCCCAAAAAAGTGTTGATTGCTTATGTATCGTACTGGACGAGTCCATTGAAACTGAAAAAAATCGGCCGCTAAAATGCCTTCCACCACTATGGGTGCTTTTTGATCTTTTTCTTCATCCAGATCCGCTCCCAAACGCGTGGGAGGAATTTCTTCTTTGAATATCACTTTTTTTCGTGCAATCTCCTCTTTCTTTTCCTCTTTCTTTTCCTCTTCCTTTTCCTCGTCCTCGTCCTCGTCCTCGTCCTCCCAGTAAGTGTCAGCTTCTCGGCCTTGTCTGGCTAACCAATTTGGTTGCAGTTGTGGGGCTTGGACGCTTGTCAGTGGATGTGGAAAAATGAATAAAGGTATTCTGCCTAAATAGTAGGCACAGGTAACAAATAAGAAAATATTCACGAACCGACCCGTGTTTCTCCTCAAGTTTATTAACAGCAAGTACTGAATTTCTGACACAACCCACTGAAAGGTTCGCATAAGGAATTCAAATTCTTCCCCAAGGGACCTAACAAGGTACTGATAAATCTTCTTTTTGTATTTATTCAATTCTGACTTAATGGACTTATTCAATTCTGACACACGGTACTGAAAGTGTGAAAAACGGACCTGAAATTTTGCCCCAAGGTACTTATAAATGTACTTATCCAATGCGGACACAAGTTCCTTCTTAGATCTACTCAAAAGATAGATCCGTATCCAGTCGAATAATCTTTTCGTGAATAAAAGGAAACAAATGTGACCAATTAACCAACCAACAAAACTACTTGTTACAAATAACATCTTGTTGTTGCATCGAAACATATAAACATTGACTAATCTGGCTAACGTTGAATTTGGTAAAAGGATCTGGTTGGCTAATTGAAAAATGAAAGTATTCAGGAAAATGAGGAAATTGCTTCTGGTACTGGTAGTGATAGTATAGTCCCAATTGTCGGCTGCGAAATAAAGCAAAAGATACGGTAGAAATAGTACAGCTAGTATATGAGGTGTCCACAATAGTAGATGCAGAGGCCTATTATAGATCGACATGAACCTCACGAGCTGGCCCATAATCAAACCAGTTATTGCTGCTGCCTTCTGCTCGGGTTCTTCAACGAAAAGGAAGAGATAAGCGGGCCTTATGGAGAATGTAGTTAGAAATCCATAATAGAGTCCGACCCCAA